TCTTTTATTTTCTTCATCCTTTGCATTGGAAGAATAGATTCAAAAATTTATATGATTCAACCTCAGACCCATTTAAATGTAGCGGATAACAGCGGGGCTCGAAAATTGATGTGTATTCGAATCATAGGAGCTAGTAATCGCCGATATGCTCATATTGGTGACGTTATTGTTGCTGTGATCAAAGAAGCAGTACCAAATATGCCCCTAGAAAAATCAGAAATAGTCAGAGCTGTAATTGTTCGTACCTGTAAAGAACTTAAACGTGACAGCGGTATGATAATACGATATGATGACAATGCTGCAGTTGTGATTGATCAAGAAGGAAATCCAAAAGGAACTCGAATTTTTGGGGCAATCCCCCGCGAATTGAGACAATTAAATTTTACTAAAATAGTTTCATTAGCTCCCGAAGTATTATAAAAAAAAAAAGAGATCTGAATCTTTGGAGTATTTGAAGGGAAATAGATTAATTCGTAGCTTGTGTTTCGCGCATATACCTTGAAAATTTTCTATTCATAAACCAATAAAAAAAAAAAAGAAAAACATGTTAATTATATCCAATTTTGGGACGCCAAAAGTTTTAGTTCATCATGGGTAGAGACACTATTGCTGAGATAATAACCTCTATACGAAATGCTGATATGGATAGAAAAAGAGTTGTTCGCATAGCATCTACTAATATTACCGAAAATATTGTTAAAATACTTTTCCGGGAAGGTTTTATCGAAAACGTCAGAAAACATCGAGAAAAAAACAAAAATTTTTTGGTTTTAACCCTGCAACATAGCAGGAATAGGAAAAGACCTTATAGAAATTTGTTAAATTTAAAACGGATCAGCCGACCCGGTCTACGAATCTATTCTAACTCTCAACGAATTCCTAGAATTTTAGGTGGAATGGGGATTGTAATTCTTTCCACTTCTCGAGGTATAATGACAGATCGGGAAGCTCGACTAGAAGGAATCGGCGGAGAAATTTTATGTTATATATGGTAATCCGTTTAATATCCAAATGAAATCCGAAACCTCTTCCTATAAAAAAAAAAAAAAAAAGAAAGGGGGTGAGTTGTCTAATATCGTTTCTCCTCCATTAGTTGATACCTCAAGGGGGCTTTACCTGGAATGAAAGAACAAAAATGGATTCATGAAGGTTTAATTACTGAATCGCTTCCCAACGGCATGTTCCGGGTTCGGTTAGATAATGAGGATCTGATTCTAGGTTATGTTTCGGGAAAGATCCGGCGTAGTTTTATACGGATACTACCCGGAGATAAAGTCAAAATTGAAGTAAGTCGTTATGATTCAACCAGAGGACGTATAATTTATCGACTCCGAAACAAGGATTCGAAAGATTAGGTGATTTTTATTCAATATGATTCGAGATTTAAAATTTCAAGATTAAGATAAGGAATGACAAATATGAAAATAAGAGCTTCTGTTCGTAAAATTTGTGAAAAATGTCGTCTAATTCGTAGACGGGGGCGCATTAGAGTAATTTGTTCTAACCCGAGACATAAACAAAGACAAGGATAAAGGGATAATCAGATTCACTAAAGGGCTCAGCGTACAAATAAAGAATCTGTTTTGACATGAAATGGATATATCCATATATTTCTGACTCATATTTATGAGATGATACAATATGGCAAAAGCTATACCGAGAACTGGTTTACGTAGAAATGTACGTATTGGTGCACGTAAAAGTGCACGTAAAATACCAAAGGGAGTTATTCATGTTCAAGCAAGTTTTAATAATACCATTGTCACAGTTACAGATGTGCGGGGTCGGGTGGTTTCCTGGTCCTCAGCCGGTACTTGTGGATTCAAGGGTACGAGAAGAGGGACACCCTTTGCCGCTCAAACTGCAGCAGCAAACGCTATTCGTACAGTAGTAGATCAAGGTATGCAACGAGCAGAAGTCATGATAAAAGGTCCCGGTCTCGGAAGAGACGCCGCATTACGAGCTATTCGTAGAAGTGGTATCCTATTAACTTTTGTACGGGATGTAACCCCTATGCCACATAATGGCTGTAGACCTCCCAAAAAAAGACGTGTGTAGAAAAAAACAATGAATCTATTTCAATAGAAACAAGAGAAATAAATAATTTAATCAAAAAAAAATATTATTACTATGGTTCGAGAGAAAGTAACAGTATCTACTCGGACACTACAGTGGAAGTGTGTTGAATCAAGAACAGACAGTAAACGCCTTTATTATGGTCGATTTATTCTGTCTCCACTTATGAAAGGACAAGCCGACACAATAGGCATTGCGATGCGAAGAGCTTTGCTTGGCGAAATAGAAGGAACATGTATCACACGTGTAAAATCCGAGAATGTCTTCCACGAATATTCTAGTCTAACAGGTATTCAAGAATCGGCCCACGAAATTATAATGAATTTGAAAGAAATTGTATTGAGAAGTAATCTATATGGAACTTGTGACGCGTCTATTTGTGTTAGGGGTCCTGGATATGTAACTGCTCGAGATATCATCTTAC